TTTAACATGGAATCAATTAGTTTCAACAATTCATTAATTTTAACGAAAAATATTCTATCTGCCCTTCTCGAGAAAGATAAAAATTTTTCATTATTGTAAAGGTCGATGGGGAAAATAAGACTCCCCACCACCACAATGTGAGTGAAAATATACGAAAAATAAATAAAAAATCTTGTATTTTTTTCTGTATTCTTTTTTTTAGAATTGATAAAACAGAAGAATTATTCTTTTACACATCTTAGAAGATTAAGATTGAAACCTGGTCTATTTCATATTGATTAGAATAGGGACTGCCAATTGTGAATTTTATATTAACAAATTACTGATCCAATTTTTCGAGTAAAATCCATTCCGATTATTCCAATATTTTAGGACTTATTTGTTTGTCGTACAAAAAAACTTTTTGAATTCCCGGTAGAAAGAGATTTCCCTAATGACAAAGCTTTTAACGCCGCCCAATATCCTTTCCTTTTCCAAATATTTTTACGAATACGCTTTTTTGATATAGAAGTACGTTTTTTTGGAACTGCCATTTAAAAATGAAGAAGTTACTCATTGTTATAGTTGGATGTGAAAGACATCTATTGTTCAAAACGAATTATTATTTCTTATTCATTATCTATTTTTTCTCTAAATAATATTCTCTTCATAAAAAATAAATATAGATATGTGAAAGATCTCTGCAAATTGTATCAAAAATTACTCGAAATAATAAAATTTTGATTCCAGACAATACAATATTAGTAAAACCAAAAATCTTTGGATTGGAACTCTTAGTTCTCGTTCTTTATCTCTCAAATTTATATCTTTAGAATACGCTATGTCATATAAATAAAACTTAATAAAATAAATAAATAAAGAACCTAAAAGACCTTGATTTTCATCATTCTATACTTTATTTACATGTAATAAAATACCTCAAAGGATTGTAAACTTTTGCCTAATAAAAAACTTGAGGCTTTTTTTAGTCAAACTCGAGGAAAGAATACACCTAAATTCAATTGTTAAATTCGAATGAGACTATTAATAAATCTGTTAAAGGATACGTGGTTTGATAAAAAAATATCTCAGTCATGTTTTATCATTTCCCGATAAAATAAAAAAATATCATTTTAGATCTATAATATTCTAACGTTTACTAATAAATCCTTTTGATTGAAATGGAAAACAATCAATCCCATAATGAATTAGTTAATGAGTTGAAATAAACAAACTAAAATGAAGATTTATTATTTCATTAGACCGATGACCTTAGTTAATCCTATAATTCATATTAGCATCAAGTACCCTTTTTTGCGTAATTTTTTATCCTTGCTCTATGAATATAAATTATCGTAATAATAATTTATATTTGCATTTTCCTATTATAGTATTCGTTTTTTATATGTAACTTGGTCATATCATTTGACCAATTGTAACTTCTTTTTTTGAATATTTGAACGATTTTGAAAAGCCTCAGAATAAATACTAATATCAAATTATTAAATAAGTTAGTGCATATCTTTATTTTTTATTGACTCTTTTCGAAAGAGGTAAGATCCGGTGAATCGGAAACAATTAATTAAGAATAAAAAACTTTTTTTATGGAACAGACATATCAATATGCGTGGATAATACCTTTCCTTCCACTTCCAGTTCCTATGTTAATAGGGTTGGGACTTCTTCTTTTTCCGACGGCAACAAAAAGTCTTCGTCGTATGTGGGCTTTTCAGAGCGTTTTATTGTTAAGTATAGTCATGATTTTTTCCATGAATCTGTCTATTCATCAAATAAATAGCAGTTCTGTCTATCAATATGTATGGTCTTGGATTATCAATAATGATTTTTCTTTAGAATTCGGATACTTGATCGATCCACTTACTTCTATTATGTCAATATTAATAACTACTGTTGGAATTCTGGTTCTTATTTATAGTGATAATTATATGTCTCATGATCACGGATATTTGAGATTTTTTGCTTATATGAGTTTTTTCAGTACTTCCATGTTGGGATTAGTTACTAGTTCAAATTTGATACAAATTTATATTTTTTGGGAATTAGTTGGAATATGTTCGTATCTATTAATAGGATTTTGGTTCACACGACCTCTTGCAGCAAAGGCTTGTCAAAAAGCGTTTGTAACTAATCGTGTTGGCGATTTTGGTTTATTATTAGGCATTTTAGGGTTTTATTGGATAACGGGGAGTTTCGAATTTCGTGATTTATTCCAAATATTCAATAACTTGATTTCTAATAATGAGGTCAATTTTGTATTTGTTACTTTGTGCGCTGTTCTATTATTTGCCGGTGCGATTGCTAAATCTGCACAATTTCCCCTTCATGTATGGTTACCTGATGCAATGGAAGGGCCGACCCCTATTTCGGCCCTTATACATGCTGCTACGATGGTAGCAGCGGGAATTTTTCTTGTAGCTCGACTTATGCCTCTTTTCATAGTCATACCTCACATAATGAATTTTATCTCTTTGATAGGGATAATAACAGTTTTTTTAGGAGC